TGGATAATTGATTTATATGGATTCTTCTTAGTTGAGACCACAGGTAAAAATAAGATTGCCATAAATTTACAAAGTAATATTTCCATTTATTCATCAAAAGAGACGTACCTTTTGAAGCGAGAATTGCTTTTCCTTGATACCTAACATAATGCATGAAAGAATCCTCGAACACCCACAAATTGGGTTGCAAAGCCCTGGACAAGCCTTCTCCAAGATGCTCTATTTTTCCATAGAAATAGATTCGTTCAAGAAGGGCTCTAGAAGATGTTGATCGTAAATGAGAAGATTGGTTACGGAGAAAGACAAAGACGGATTCGTATTCCCATATATGAAAATTGTATAGGAAGAAAAAGAATCTTTGATTTCTTTCGGAAAAAGAAGGACCGGCTTTCTTTGAAGTAAGAAGACTATTCCAATTAGGAAACTCGTGGAGAAAGAATCGTAATAAATGCAAAGACGAAGCATCTTTTAGCCAGTAGCGAAGAGCTTGAACCAAGATTTCTAGATGGGTTGGGTAAGGTATTAGTATATCTAATACATAATTAGAATGTGAAATTTTGTCCTCTAAAAAAGAAAATATTGAATGAATTGATCGTAAATTATCGGATTTTACTATACCTTGCCCTTTCTTTTCGAGCTTTTCTAGCGAAGATAGCAATCGTAGAGAAAATGGAATTTCCATAATGAGCGAAAATCCCTCTGATATCATTTGATAATCAAAATTCTTGTTGCGTCCCCAAAACGGCTTTTGTTTCGAATCATTCGGAGACTGATTCAAAGAATTCGGGTCAGACATTCGAGTAATTAACCGTTTCACAATTAGCAAGCTGAATTTCTTGTCATAATCTGCATTTTTCAACAAAATAGATCTATTTAAACCATGATCATGAGCAAGTGCATAAATATACTCCTGAAAGATAAGTGAATATAAGAAGTCGTGTTGTTGAAATCTATTGAGCTCTAAAGCACTTTGAAATTCCTCCATTTTCAAGTCTATTTCAACCAAAGGTCGAGGATTTTAGGGGTTATCAAATGATACATAGTGCAATCCAGTCAAAACAAGGTATTTATTATAGTAAGAAAGGAATAGATACCTCGGATACAGGTAAACTTATCATCAGATTCTCTATCCTCTCTTTTTCCATTTAATTGAAGTAGTTTATATTCGTTCTAGGATAACAAGATGTTTAGAAATCCTTTATTTTTTCAACCCAATCGCTCTTTTGATTTTGGAAATTTTTTGATCAATATACTGTTTCTTATACACACACATCTCCATTGTGGAATGGAGAATGGTAATATTTAGGATTCATTAAAAAATAAAGAATCCGCTCAGGGGAGAAGCCCTTCCCGTATCAGCCACTAATATATTTTTAACGTCTAATTAGATCGGGTAATCATTCAAATTCAGAATGGGAGCTCGTTACTTTTTCTTTCCTTATAATTTAATTAATTAAATTAATTGAAGCCACAGGGCTTTATCCATTTATTCATTCGACCCAACTTGAAATTGAATACATTTTGCTACTTTCCAATAAGTTAAAGAAAGTTTTATACCGAGCTGGCAAGAAAAAAATATTCTCAGAATTCTTGATTGATACGACATGCTATTTTTTCCATTCATTCCCTTTCAGGATCAGTCGTGGTCTTCAAAACTTTACCGATGGTATGGATGAATCCCTCACTTCATCCAAATGTGTAAAAGATCCTAGTCGCACTTAAAAGCCGAGTACTCTACCGTTGAGTTAGCAACCCGAATAGAATAAAAGAGTTTGTAGATATAATCAGAATAAAAAAAATGATTAGACGAGGTAATCAAACCCTAAAAACACATTTTCTAATCGATTCGGAAGAGAAAACGGAATAACTCAGACGAAAATACAATCAATTTTACGATAAAAGAAAAAACAAAAAATCAATGCCAAAATGGGCCGATCAGCCCTTATCTTATTCACTTTTTCAATCAAAAATTGTTCAAAGCACATCCAAGGAACCCATTAGTTGAATAAAGTAAGGTAAAAACCAAACCTATGGGACGGAAATAAAGATATTGGCACTACATAATGAATTATAGTTGTTCAATGCGTTCTTGTCAATATAAAGGTTAAGAAAAGAATACAATTTCAATTGAAATAAGATAAAAAAATGACTTGTGTTGGATTGGCACTACATAGATACAAAAATACAAAACAGTTTAGATAGGGGAATAAATTGGAAGTATAAAAAGATTTCGGATTTAGAAAAGTTATACAAAGTTATATAAGAATCACTATCCCCCTTTTTTCTTTACTTAATTAATTGAATGAAATTTGCGGGGCAAAGTTCCTTAAAAACCTCTGACTTCTTTAAAATGTCCCGAACCGTTTCTGTAGGCTGAGCACCCCTTTCAAGGAAATATAGAATAGCAGGAACGTTTAAATATGTTTGCTTATTTATCGGATCATAAAAACCCACTTTCCCAAGATCTCTTCCGTCTCTTCGGGATCGAACATCAATTGCAACGATTCGATAAGTCGCACGGTGCTTTTTACCACATCGTTTTAAACGAAGTTTTAACATAACACTCCTCTCATTTTGAAACCCTATGAAATTGATTCAATTATGGAATCATGAATAGTCATTGGTTCAGTCCGTACATAACCATAATAAGCTCTACTTTTTCTTCTATATAATTAATTATTAATTAAAATAGAAATAATAATAAAGATTTTTCTGAAGAAATCTTCTCAAGACTCCGTCTTTTATTGTATGAATGGAACATTGTTTCTATAAATATAGAAACATTTATATATTTAAATATATTTGATATAAATATATCAAACGAAACGAAAAATTTTTAAATATATTTGAGATAAATATATCAAACGAAACGAAAAAACTCAGAGAAATATCTAGCAGATATATACAAAAATACAAATATAGTAAGCAAGATAACTAACATAAATAACACGAATAAATTACTTACGCATAAATCTGCATTTTTAAGTAATTCAATCAATAGGATCCACTGAACAACTGTTACGGGTATAGATATTCTATGTGAAATATTTCAATTTTCACAGTTTAGGGATGAAAAAAAATTTTCACAAAAAATAGAAAAACGATTGTCACTCAAATAGAAGAAATAGAACGATAACACTACAGATAGCACTTCCTCATTATATAGATGTTTCTTATTTTGGTTTAAGAAATCTTTCTTCAGTCGTGCCATAAAGTCAAGTGAATAAACTGTCTGAATCACTCGTCGTCTCAATCTTGACATAGATGTCCAATTTTTCATTAGATCCAAACACCAAATACCTAAAAAAAGAATATTGGTTACAGATATAACTTGATTCTTTGTTAATCAGATTCGGGACACAGATATTTAAATTCATACTTTGCTGTTACAGATTTCCGCCTATCTACTCCCATGCAATCTGGATTGATGAGTGAGAAATCTGTCAAAAAGGTCCTTTTTGACAGATTTACGGAATGGAAATTAGATTATGTAGGGCCAAAGACAAACAAGTTACAATTAAGTTGGATAGGGACAAAGACAAACAAGTTGCAATTAAGTTAGATAGAAGGTGGGTTGAAAGGAGTCGACATAAAGGTTAAGAATTTACCGTTCCATTCCTTTTTCTTTGTTTAAATTATAAAACATAAATGAGCGATTTGCAAGATAAGATGCAAATCGATCCTCTATTTTCTACTTTTCTTGAAAAAGTGTTTTCTCGTCTTTGATTTCTTGTCTATCTTCTTTCATCTTCTCTAGTAGGGAATTCAATTAGTATTCTAATTGAATTGTTAATAGCAGTAAAGATTCTGCTAGTTTATTGAATTCCTGTGCATGTCGAATTTCTGTTAGGCCAGCCTGCTTAGCTCCGTGGTTAGAGCCTCGTATTTGTAATGCGAAGGTCATCGGTTCGATTTTGAGAGTAGGCTTTTCTCTATTTATTTTATTCGATTTTTTCATCATTGAGAATGTCCTTTTGAAATCAAAGAATATTGAAAAAATGTGTTCCTCTTTTTCTTTTTCTATATAGAAAATCTAAAGTAAATTCTATATAGAGAATCTAAAGTAAAGATCTGAATATTTATTTATCCAACGCATCTCGTTATTCTTTATATAGATATAGTACATTCAGTAAATTTCACTTGATTTATCATTTAGTTCAGTTTTAGTTTAGTTTTATTCTGTAAAATGAAATTTCATCAAAAAGAATGAACTATAAATAAGAGGGAGGAGTCTTTATGTCACGTTACCGAGGACCTTATTTCAAAAAAATCCGCCGCCTGGGGGCATTACCGGGACTAACTAAAAAAAGTCCCGGAGATAAAAGAAAGCAAGTTAGAAAGCAAGTGGGTTCTGTGAAAAAATCCCAATATCGTATTCGCCTAGAAGAAAAACAAAAATTGCGTTTTTATTATGGTCTTACAGAACGCCAATTGCTTAAATATGTTCGTATCGCCGGAAAGGCCAAAGGTCCAACAGGTCAGGTTTTACTACAATTACTGGAAATGCGCTTGGATAACATTCTTTTTCGATTGGGTATGGCTCCGACTATTCCGGGAGCTCGCCAATTAGTTAACCATAGACATATTTTAGTAAACGGTCGTATAGTAGATATACCAAGTTATCGCTGCAAACCCCGAGATATTATTACAGCAAAGGATGAACAAAAATCTAAAGCTCTGATTCAAAATTCTCTCAATTCATCCCCTCATAAGAAAGTGCCAAGCCATTTAACCCTTGACCCGGTGCAATATAAAGGATTAGTCAATCAAATAATAGATAGTAACTGGGTTGGTTTGAAAATAAATGAATTACTAGTCGTAGAATATTATTCTCGTCAGACTTAAAGCTAACGAAAAGAAAATAAAGAGTATAATTAATAAGGTAAGGTAGGGACAACTTTGCTTCCTTTCGGCGACGGAAATTAACCTAAGGTTAAGATAAATAAGGGTTTGATCCATATTTTTCTCCCGTTTAGGTATCATAGACCGAGAGGGAGATT